ATTCTCTTCGGGGAATCACTTCAACTATTCGTATCAAATCAAATAAATAATACAATATTGCGGAGTTGAAGGGAAATATCCAAACACATGTCTTATTCTCTTCAATAATCCATATTTGTAGCAATGAAATACTATTGTCCCTCCCCCCAATTATATATGCTGGATTACCAAAATCTATGATATGTCTTCTCTATAAAGGACCAGAAATGCCTTGCTTACGAATCATTGGGAAGTGCATTAACATAAATACGGCAGTAAGAAGGGGTAATACAAAAGTGTGTAAACTATAAAAACGAGTCAAGGTCGATTGGCCCACACTAGCACTTCCGCGTAATAACTCGACTAAGGGCGATCCTATTACAGGAATAGCGTCGGGTACGCCTGTCACAATTTTGACTGCCCAATAACCAATTTGGTCCCAAGGCAAGGAATAACCGGTTACACCAAAAGATGCGGTTAATACAGCCAGAACCACACCCGTAACCCAAGTCAATTCGCGAGGTTTTTTAAACCCGCCGGTGAGATACACACGAAATACGTGCAGGATCATCATTAGGACCATCATACTTGCCGACCATCGATGAACTGATCGGATTAACCAACCAAAGTTGGCTTCAGTCATTATGTATTGAACCGAGGCAAAGGCCTCGGTAACGGTCGGACGATAGTAAAAAGTCATGGCAAACCCCGTAGCTACTTGTACTAAAAAACAAGTAAGTGTAATCCCCCCTAGACAATAAAATATGTTGACATGAGGAGGGACATATTTACTAGTTATATCATCTGCAATCGCCTGAATCTCGAGACGCTCTTCGAACCAATCATATACTTTATTGAGATAGGTAAACCGAAGGAACTCCCCCTCTGAGAACTGTATATGAAAATTTTATCTCGTACAGCTCAAGCAAAAACACCCCAATATTGATATTGGTTACAACCGATATGTAATAGAAAGTTTTTTAAACTTCTTATTATTCTTAGCCCCCATATTAAATATTCTCTGAATATACGAAGGGGAAAACCCCTCAAGCTCTTCTTTGTGATGATAATGCCAAAATATCAAGTCAGCTCATTCGTCTTTATGTTGGTTGATAGTTACAGGCCTCTTGAATCTTCTTTGTCCCTATTTTTTTTTATTTGATTTTATTATTTTTATTTGTGTCTAATTCGGATTTTTTTTTTTATTGATAGGAATTCTCTTGTTGAGACCCTATGAATCGATTGAAACCCCAGATTCATACTAGACCACGATGATTGAATAAAGCCCCAAGCTAAGCTCAAAGATTCTCTGAGTAAGAACCGTTTGATCATCACTTATTCAATTAATAGATGGAATGACTAAAAATTTTAAGAAACATTTTATTTCTCCGTTGATAAAAAAAAAAAAATAAACATAAAAAAAAAAAATGAAGGAAGAAAAACCCTCTGATTTATTTTATAATTATCAAATCTTTAAATTAAAATAGTTTTTGAGTCCAGTCGCGAGGTCTGAATAGTAGGTATGAATCATAGTTCAAATATTTCTTGATATATTCCATATATTGCGTGCTCCGGATACAAAAATGAATATCCGACGAGGCAGAACCCATCTCTCTCAAGATGACAGACCCATTCTCTGTACTATCAATAGGATCAATTGTAACAAGTCACACACTCATATTCCGGAAATACAGAAACAAAAAAATTCCACGGTCGAACTGCCAGAATGGCCTAGAAATCCAAGTACTAAGTGCTTCATTTTTGGATTGAAAAGCCAGGACTTCATTATTTTTATGGACCTAATTCATTGAAATTCCATCCAGTAAAACGGAAGAATTATAAATTTCCAAAATAATAGATAGGAATACCGCAAATAGAGCCATTGCGACCCCCATCAAAGGGGTAGTTCCCCAACCAGGAGCAACCTTCCCATATTCCGAATTCAATGGTTTCAATAAATTCCCTACATTAGTTCGTCTTGGACCAGATCTAGAACTATCCTCAACGGTTTGTGTAGCCATAAATCCTATTGCATTGGTTGAGATCGGTTGACTTTGTATACCATTCCGTTGTAAATAAACGATCTTATCATAGATCCATTGTGGTCTTGCAATTTTATAATAATGGAAACAGCAACCTTAGTCGCCATCTTTATATCTGGTTTACTTGTAAGTTTTACCGGGTACGCCTTATATACCGCTTTTGGGCAACCCTCTCAACAACTAAGAGATCCATTCGAGGAACACGGGGACTAGTTGAAGTAAAGTAATGCGCCTCCCAATATGGGAGGCGCATTACTTTACTTCAACTTAGATAATGTAAGATAATGAAAAAACATTTTGCTTTTTTACTTTTTAGTTGGAACCTTAGGCGGCTCTCGAAAAAAGATAGCGAAAAAAATTATTCCTAGAGTCGAGACTAAGAGGAATGTATAAACCAATGCTTCCATAAATTAAATTCGATCGTGGTTTACAATTATAGCTTCCACACCTGTTCATTTGGGAGCATCTCCCAGATTAAGAAAGGACAAGAGTCAAGGAAAGGGGCGGTGATTCAAATCAAGATTTCTCTGGTATTCTATATATAAAAAAAAAATCCAATAGAGGCGAAAGATACAAGAGCAGTATTGTATCAGACTACTTGTCTCCTTGTAGTTGGATCTCCAAGTTTTTGGAATGCGCCAAACTCCACTTGAGCATCCAAATCTGGGTCAATACCAGCAAAAACATCTCTGAACAAGGTTCTAGCACCATGCCAAATGTGTCCGAAAAAGAAGAGCAAAGCAAACGAAGCATGTCCAAAAGTGAACCAACCCCTGGGGCTGCTACGAAAAACACCATCGGATTTCAAAGTAGCACGATCTAATTCAAAAATTTCACCCAATTGAGCGCGTCTAGCATATTTTTTCACAGTAGCAGGATCGCTATAACTGACTCCATCGAGTTCGCCACCATAGAACTCAACAGTTACTCCTACTTGTTCGACACTATACTTTGATTCTGCCCTTCTAAAAGGAACATCGGCTCTTACAATTCCGTCTCCGTCTACCAAAACGACTGGAAATGTTTCAAAAAAAGTAGGCATACGACGTACAAAAAGCTCACGCCCTTCTTTATCTCTAAAGATGGGATGTCCTAACCACCCCACAGCTATTCCATCCCCGTTGTCCATCGAACCCGCTCTAAATAATCCACCCTTTGCTGGATTATTGCCAATGTAATCATAAAAAGCTAATTTTTCGGGAATTTTAGACCAAGCTTCTGATAAACTCTGACTTTCGGCTAGTCCGGCGCCAACCCTTCGATATATTTCTTGCTGGAAGTATCCTTGATCCCACTGATAACGAGTGGGACCAAATAATTCGATCGGGGTAGTTGCTGAGCCATACCACATAGTTCCAGCAACAACAAAAGCTGCAAAAAAGACAGCAGCGATACTACTGGAAAGGACAGTTTCAATATTACCCATACGTAATCCTTTGTATAGACGTTGGGGTGGACGTACACTAAGATGGAATAGGCCCGCTAATATGCCCAATGTACCTGCTGCAATATGATGAGCGGCTATTCCTCCCGGAACAAAAGGATCAAAACCCTCTACCCCCCACGCAGGATTTACAGATTGTACTTTTCCAGTTAATCCATAAGGATCGGACACCCATATTCCAGGACCATACAAGCCTGTTACATGAAATGCACCAAACCCAAAGCAAGCTAACCCTGAGAGAAATAAATGAATTCCAAAGATCTTGGGTAAATCCAAAGAAGGTTTTCCTGTACGTTCATCACAGAATATTTCTAGATCCCAATATACCCAATGCCAGATAGCTGCCAAGAAGCACAAACCAGAAAAAACAATATGTGCCCCGGCCACACCTTCGTAACTCCAAATACCCGGATTCGTTATAGTCCCTCCTGTGATACTCCAACCGCCCCATGAATTGGTTATTCCTAAACGAGTCATGAAGGGTATAACGAACATACCTTGTCTCCACATTGGATCAAGAACGGGGTCAGAGGGATCAAAAACGGCTAATTCGTATAGAGCCATTGAACCGGCCCAACCAGAAACGAGAGCTGTATGCATTATATGTACAGCAAGCAACCGACCGGGATCATTCAATACGACGGTATGAACACGATACCAAGGCAAACCCATGGAAATACCCCTTTATCAAAGAAAAATAGACACTATGTAACTTTATCGCATTGGAAAAGACTATGCTATGGACCTCTCCCTTTCAGTGGATTATTTCGGAGCAAGGGTTAATATTTATTTAATTCCGTTTCGTTGGTAATAATGGAACAATTCTGTTCGTAGGAACAAAGATAAGCAGATCTATTCTATACCCGATAAGTACCAATACGCAATGGGGGGATTGGTCCCGTTTTCTATGGGCGAAGGCCTAGATACTTGTTCATCGTTCGAACAGCCCGACCCATTCGTAATAATTTTCCTTTATTCATTTCGTCTTACTCTATGAACTTTCTAATCTAGGGATAAAATACGGCATTACGTTTCCACATCAAAGTAAAATATAGTACTTAACTCCCCTTTCTTTCAGTTGATGCCTATTGGTGTTCCAAAAGTACCTTTTCGAAGTCCTGGAGAGGAAGATGCGGTTTGGGTTGACGTATAGCGCGACTTGTCAGACATATTGGGTCATATGGGATTTCCCCGTTCTCTCCCCCGATCGGGATACCCTCTGTTTCGCCCAAAAAAGATTGCTTGAACCAGCAATAATTTGGAGCGTGAAGTGCAATTAAATACATTTTTTAGGGGGTTCGAGATCAATATTAATATTATCAATTCTAAAAATTTATGGTTGGCTTGGTTGGACCAATAAAATGAAGTATCCAGGCTCCGTTCAGAAAATACCCAATTGGTAATATATGTATGATTACCACTTGTATCATAAGTGATTACTTTAATAGCAAATAGCATATAAGCAATATCAAAGAGCCAATCAACGAAATAATTTGATGACTACATCTAATATTTGTCGTAAGAAAGGCATGAAATTAATTGAAAAAAAAAGTCGTACAAAAAAGTGGTATTGGGGTCATTTGTCCTATATGTGCAAATTAAAATCGGGCGGATCTTTACCCGGAGTAGAACATAAACCTAAAATAATTGAGGGGCCCATTCAGGAACAAGAAAATTACATCATAATTTGGATTGGATTTCGATGAAATAATACATCAATGAGAGGTTAATTCGATAAGTTTAGTGGATTTTTTTTTATGGAGAGGCGAGAAAAAAAACCATCTTTCTTAAAAAATAGAAGAAAAAGCCCCTTCATTAGGAGTTAGAAAAGTCCTACTATAAAAAAGAAGTCGGGCTGGAATCAGCACATTGATTCTTTTTTTCTTTTCGCAATTTTTTTTTGAACCGTATGCATCCAAAGGTGCGTGTACGGCTCTTACGGGATAAACTTTTGTCCTAATCAACCGACTTCATCGAGAAAGATTGCTTTTTTTAGGCCAAGAGGTTGATAGCGAGATCTCAAACCAACTTATTGGTCTCATGGTATATCTCAGTATAGAGGATCAGACCCGAGATCTTTATTTGTTTATAAACTCTCCCGGCGGATGGGTAATACCCGGAGTAGCCATTTATGATACTATGCAATTTGTGCCGCCGGATGTACATACAATATGCATGGGATTAGCCGCTTCAATGGGATCTTTCGTCCTGGTCGGAGGAGAAATTACCAAACGTATGGCATTCCCTCACGCTCGGCGCCAATGAGTTTTTTATTTGAGTGAAAAAAAAAAGACTATGCCTTCGCAATATGTAATATGAATATAATATTAAGTAATAATAGCATGGCACTTCGAGTTCGATATGAACAAACCATTATTGTTTTTTCTTTTCATAACATGAGATTATGTATCGGGCGAGTAATATGAGACTAAAAGGTATTTATGATTTGATTTTTTCTATCCGGGGTTTATTTCAGCGTCACAAACTTTTTTGTTTTCACACCAGAGGCCTCTTTCCAATATTTATGTTATGGAAGAGTACAAAAATGAAAAAAAAAAACAAGATCATTTTTTTACTTATTTGATCGGATCAAAAAGAAACTTTGGGATTGCTGAATCACATATGAGATAAATGATAAATATAGAAAGCAACGGAACCATCATAGTATTTTTTAACTCCTCCGAAAAGAAGGGTGGTAAATGGATCACTTAAGGATTTGGGTCGGGTGGATCCTATTTCTCTTTTTTCTAGACGGAAAGGAAAAGTCAATTCCATTGAGGAGCCGTATGCAATGCGCAAAAATGCCTGTACGGTTGTTCAATTATATATATTCGTATTTTCTTATTGTTCTTTATCTCTTTCCTTCGTCCGATCGTAAGAGATTGAGGGGCCATTCATTGTGTTATATCATCAGGGTAATGATCCACCAACCTGCTAGTTCTTTTTATGAGGCACAAACGGGAGAATTTGTCCTAGAAGCGGAAGAACTGCTGAAACTCCGCGAAACCCTCACAAGGGTTTATGTACAAAGAACGGGCAACCCCTTATGGGTTGTATCCGAAGACATGGAAAGGGATGTTTTTATGTCAGCAACAGAAGCCCAAGCTCATGGAATTGTTGATCTTGTAGCGGTCGAAAATGCGGGGGATTTCGCGTAAATCCGCGATTACATTTTGGACCATTTTGGACCATAATTCCGATGAACCTAAATTGAATATTTTATCTGCTTACCGGAGTAAAAAAGAGAATAGAAAAAATTCATAATAATCTGGTTAGGATTGATCTAAACCAGCCCATTTTATATCCGATTTAGCATGCCAACTATTAAACAACTTATTAGAAACACAAGACAGCCAATAAAAAATGTAACAAAATCCCCCGCTCTTCGGGGATGTCCTCAGCGTCGAGGAACATGTACTAGGGTGTATGTGCGACTCGTTCAGATCATGAGCTGGAACAAACAAAAGAAAGGGATATTTTTTTCCAGTATCAATGACCAGTACCAATGAATAGGTTGGAAGAATTCCATTCAATATATAAATCTAAAAAAAAGCCCCCATTGTGTATGAAATTTATGGTTTCTATTGGTGCAAATCCAATCACCTAAATTGGAGATGAGAAGCAATTCCCCATTGGTAGCAAGTGGTTATCCATTAAGCGGGGGGAATAGTATTTAAGAAGCAAAAAAATTATGCTCTAACTCTTGCAAAAACGGACTAACAGGGTCAGCTACCTAGCCAACCTTTGTAATTAAATATCGTTACTGTATGGGTAGATCTCATTGTGAAAAAGGCCCATTACTGTATAATTCATAGGTAGAGTCAAAGAATGTGAACCGTACAAGTTACTAATAACATTGATTAAATCAGGAAAAAGGCTCCGGTGTATAGAGAGGACCTCGCCGTTTAAGAAGCAACCATAGAAACGATGGAACCCGCTATTTATTTATTTTATCCATTTACCCTTTTATTGATACTTTATATTATACTCAACTTTATTTATTTGTTTTGTTGATACCTAGTATAGTATCAATAAATTTCTTATTCGGGGTTAAATGCCTGGAAAAAATCGCGGTTGGGAAGGTCATAGTAGCAAAAGCCATTGGAATTTTTTTTTATACATCGGAAGAATCCGTTTTGTTATTAATAGACCAGGTAAAGGGGAAAAGAATGACTGAAAGAAAATAAATCAATTAGTTATTCATCAAAGTTTAATTTGATTCAATGACCAGAATTAGACGAGGGTATATAGCGCGGAGACGTAGAACAAAAATTCGTTTATTTGCATCAACCTTTCGAGGGACTCATTCAAGACTTACTCGAACTACTATTCAACAGAAAATGAGAGCTTTGGTTTCTGCTCATCGGGATAGGGGTAGGCAAAAGAGAAATTTTCGTCGTTTGTGGATCACTCGGATAAATGCAGCGATTCGTGAGAGCGTGGTATCCTATAGTTATAGTAGATCCATACATGATCTGTACAAGGGGCGGTTGCTTCTTAATCGTAAAATACTTGCACAAATAGCTATATCAAATAGGAATTGCCTTTACATGATTTCCAATAAGATAAGATCATGAAAATTAAATAAGGAGATTGGAAGGAATACACCGTAATGATTTAAACGGGGGGCCCCGGAGAATGAACTCCGGGAAGGTAGAGTAGAAATTCAAATTAATATGATAAAAATATAGTAAAAATGAATGAACACGTTTCAATAAAAAAAAAAAAAGAAGAAAAATTTTTTACTTTACGACTTTTTTCTTACGACGTGACAATCCAATCTGGATTCTCCAATTTTTCGAACAAAAAAACAATCTGAGTTGGGGTTCGGATTGGGGTTTTTATTCAATTGCAATTCAGAAATAGGCCTATCTATTTATTTCTAGTTCGAGGACCTGTAGTTCTAGGAGTCGACTCAGTTCTCTCAAATTGTTTCTCATTATTAAGAAAAGGTAACAAAGATAAAATACGAGCTTGTTTTATAGCAATAGTAATTAATCGTTGTTGTTTCAAAGTCAATCTATTCACTCGTCTAGATAATATTTTTCCTTGTTCACTAATAAATCTACTAATTAAACTCATGTTTCTATAATCAATTCGATCCCCCGACCCAATTGGGGGCAAACGCCTACGAAAAGATCGCTTGGATTTAAGAAAAAGTCGCTTGGATTTATCCATGGTTTATTCCTTATCTTTAAAATCCTATTTCTGAATTCTAATTTCATTTGGGATCCGGCCGAAATAGGATTTGGTTGTTTTATTTTTATAGTTTATTTATATATATTATGTAATTATTATTATGTTATGTAATTTATTGCTGTTCCTTGGAGGGGTTACACGCGCGTTACATTACGTTTTATCTATTTCTTTATCTCCCCATGAATCGTATGCTTGTAACAATAGGGACAAAATTTTCTCAATTCCAATCGACTAGGCGTATTGTGTCGATTCTTTTGAGTAATATATCTGGAAATGCCCCGCGACTCTTTATTAATATTAATACCGTTTCGGACACAACTGTTACATTCCAAAATAACTCTTACTCTGACATCTTTACCTTTGGCCATGAACCTCCTTTTTGATTTTTGATTCCCTCAACTCTTCCATTTTCGATCCGAAACGAAGAATAAAAAAAGAAGTTGCTGACTCGAAATCCAATTCTTAAATATTTCATTGCAATCAATATCAATAGAGAAAGAAAATAAAAATTATAAGTAATACAACGATTTCTAACTATCAATTAGTTCTCATATTGGTATTTCATTTAAGTATCTTGTATGCTTTTGTTGTCTTCGACTCTTATTTTTTCCATTTCTGCTCTCCCTCTATTAATTCAGCCTAAACCTGAGTTTCATTGCGGGTGAATCTTCTTTGATTCTTTCTCTTTCTTTTTTTTTAGGATAAAAAACTGACAGTGACAGAAAGAACAAAACAAAGAAAGGGGGGGTTAGTCACAGATAATTTATTGTATCTCTAATCTTCTTCATCCCTAACTAGAATGAAAAAAAAGGGAATGTCAACGCATCTGGGAATAAACGATTGATCTCTATCAATAGACCTGCCAAAGAGCCGAACCATAGAGTGCTTAACACAGGTGCCACGGATAGATATGTTTTTATATCTCGCATTGAAAATCCTCCTTTTTTTATTGTAATACATATATGATCAGATACGTATGTAGTTAAGGATCACTTGTATTTGTACGCGGAATCTCTAACTAAAATGGATATATATATAACGACCCGGCAAATGATATTTCCCTTTCTTTACAACGGAAAAAGACGCCCACTTACTTTCTGAACATTACCGATATAAATTCGAAATTATAAATTTATTTATGTTAGGTTTAATATATATATTTTATATATTTTATTAATTATTTTAATATATTCTTTTATTATATGTTATATGAGACGAAAAAGAAGAAATGACAAGAGAAATTTTCTATCATATCAATGGAGGAAATAACGATGTGGAAAACAAGACGGGGATTCTCTACAATGACACTGTAGACCAATTGAAAGGGATGTAGCGC